AACAATGATAAATAGATACGAATACAGCAGAAAAGGGGGGGAAATCAAAAAAACAAGTAGAGAAAAATTATACAAAGTTATATACAAGTCGCTACCCCCCCCCTTAGGTATTTCTTTTTTCTTTAATTGAATTTCATTTGATTAGACGGAAGTTCCTTAAAAACTTCCGCTTTCTTTAAAAGATTCTGAACAGTTCCTGTGGGTTGAGCACCTTTTTCAAGGAAATATAGAATAACAGGAACATTTAAATAAGTTTGATTCTTGATTGGATCATAAAAGCCCACTTTTCTAAGATCTTTTCCTTCTCTTCGGGATCGAACATCAATTGCAACGATTCGATAGACGGCTCATTGGGATAGATGTAGATGAACAATACCCCCCCTAGAACCGTATAGGAAGTTTTATCCTCGTACGGCTCGAGAAAAAATGATTTGATTCAAAGGTTTGTCTATGTATGCAATTCTAAGAAATTAAATGACAAATGGGCCTATAAAATCAATTAGACTATGATTTCAGTCTTTTTTTCTTACTGAAAATGAAAAAGAAACCATTCGTACTCATAACTCAAGTTGGATAACTCTCAAATAGCTCAAAGGAAAAATCTTTAGTCAATTTCATTTATTGAGTGGTCTTTACTCCCTTTTGTTTGTCTCGTTTAAATTCGATTTGGATTCTTTAGTCTGATCCAGTTATTGAGACTATTGAGACAATCAAAATGGTGTTTCCTTGTTCTTAGATCCTTTATCCTTATTTTTAATCAGTGGGTTTAGACATTACTTCGGTGCTTCTTAATCCTTTCAAAATGGCAGCAACATACCCTTTTTGATTTCTTTCTAGCAAAGAATCCTATGTTGATTCCCGCATGATACACTTTGAATCGAAAAAAGTTTGATCAATTCCAACAAGTTTTGCTTTTGACTTGGAAACTTGCTCAAATTGGATCCTTTCGATTTCTATATATGGAAGATACATTTACGAAGTTGTTCCAATTGATTAATTGGCATTAACCCTAGATCCTTGCCCCCGAGAAATGAATTAATCCTTTCTACTCGAGCTCCATCGTGGACTATTTACAACCCAACAAAAAACGAAGGGTTCGAGTGTAACAGAACAAACAATGTCGAGCCAAGAGCATCCTCATTCCTAGATAAATCGAAAATGGTGGATGTAAAAATCCACAACGGATCGTGTCCTTCAAGTCGCACGTTGCTTTCTACCACATCGTTTCAAACGAAGTTTTACCATAATATTCCTCTAATTTGGAACCGGTATGGAATTGATTCAATTATGGAATCATGAATAGTCATTGGTTCAGCTGTCCATAGACATCGTAATCTAGACTTCTTCTTCTATATATGATATGTGGAACGATTTTTCTGAAAAAGTATTAGCAAGACAGCATATTTAACATACATAAATAATCTATAGATAATAGAAAGAAATAGAAATATATAAACGAATAACTTTTTGAATCTACATCTTCAAGTGACTCAATAGGATAGATTAAACGATTTCCTACTTTTTGAGTACCAAAGATTCCATTTCCAAGGAATCATTCAAAATATTTATTCAAAATATTTCTAATTGAAATTGAAAAAGTTTCCTATTTAGACATCATTATTTAATTTGATTTAATTTAAAGAAAATTGGACAATAAGCATCACGTTTGATCTTCATAGGAACATAAGTCTTTCTTTTTTAATTGACTCATCACTGATTTAATTGAAAATAGCTAAATAGATCAAAGAAAAGAAGAAAGAAATCCAATTTTTTTTCATGAGATGTATAAAAAAATGATGTAAGTTAAGATTTGAATCTTTATTCTTTTCATCTGATTACGAAAATCAAAATCGAAAAAAAAATTGGGAGGGGTTTTCGTATCTATCAGCTAGACTGAACAGTTGTCACTGTGATAGATATTTTAGAATATTGAATTTAAATAATTTCAGTTTAAATAATTTAAAGGCTCACAAATCTTTTTCACAAAAACCAAAAAATTATTGTCGAACGATACATACCATATAAGCTAAACATTTCCTCATTTTATATGATTATATGGTATGTATCTTGTTTAACTTTAACATGGAGTTGCGTAATATTTGAATAATCGACTCTTGTCATAAAGTGAATAAAATAAAAGGGATAGGATAAATCACCCCTGCCTCAATCGTTACATAGATTTCCAATTTTTCATTAGAGCCAAACACGAAATACCTAAATAAAATGAGATTCAAAGAAAAACATTGGCTCCATAACATATTTCTATATGATATGGAACTTGATCATTTGTTAATGAAATTCGAATAGACACATATACATATATTTAAATTAATATGGATTAACTCCTATCCACTCCCCTACTTCTTTCTATCAGAATAATGGAGCATAAAAAAATGGATATGCGCTGGGACGGAAGGATTCGAACCTCCGAATAGCGGGACCAAAACCCGTTGCCTTACCGCTTGGCCACGCCCCATTTCAATTTCTAATCTACACGAAG